TTTCTGGTTGACCATGTTCCCAGAAAAAAGATACTTTCAAGAAACGACGAACACGACTGAAGTGGCTATACATACAAATCCATTTACGGATCTATATGCTCCGATTGGAACTTCCAGTTCCAGAACAGGTGGCTGGTATACTACCATAATGAAACTGCCTTTTATTTTTTTTATTCGGATCGGATTTATGTTGGCTTCGTTGGGAGGATCGCGTAGTTTGTTACGTCAGCTCCAAAAGGATAAGTTGCCTTGGAATCGAGAAAGTTACGTGGAGTTCATAATTGCATAAAAGGAGTCAAAGTAAAGTAGTGGCTGCGGCGCGTTGAGGCACTTCTTCGACGGTTCCCGTACGCCCGGCCTGCCGGCCCGCTCTGAAGAATTCATGGGTCGGCAGGCGGGCGAGACAGAATGGGCGGGCACTACTAACCGAGCCAAGCCCAGTTCCCGCCGATAGGCGCAGGTAGCTTGCTTCCAAGCCTTGCCTTATATGATAGTTGTGGCCATGGCCCGAAGGAGCCTTAAGCACTTGTACAATGCTTCAAGTCAAGGCTCCCTCCCACTCGTTGCCCAGAGCCTTGACTTTCCATGTTTTTAGTCAAATGCGCGCTAGCGCGCTACAACTAGCACTTTTTTCTCTGATAGGCTCGCTTCTTCAAGCTCCGACCCTTATTGAAAAAAAAAAGCGCTAACGCGCCTTTACTTTTTTTTATTATATAATACCTTCTTTCTACTTCTTTCTCAAAGTCAAGCAAGCAACCTTTCGCCTTTCTTTTTTTGAGGAGATATAAAAAGAAGCAACCTTACTAAGCAAACGTAGGCTTGGGCTCGAAAGCAAGAAGCAATGGCTTTCGCGCTTGTTGGAGCTATTAAGCATCTTAGACTATTCCATTCCATTTTGAAGCTGGACAGAAAAGTGGAAACTTTCCGCGGGATCCTCTTTCTGCGGGATGCTCTTTTGCGCTACGATGGACTTTTTTACTCTTTAAGTGCGCCACTCCTTCTTTTGTCCTGTATCTGTAGCTGCTTTTCCCGCACTCTCTTTTATCCCGCCGAAGGTCCCCCTTACGTAATAGGGGTTAAGTTAAGGGGGGTGCACACCGTGGTCAAATCTGCATGAAAAACCGCGGGGAATCATTAGTATTAAGTATTATGCTCCCGCACCCCCTATCTCTTAAAGGCTCTGCGCTCCCGCATTCTGATTGATCCTGTGCAATGTTGTAATCCTGCTGTTCCTTTATCCCCCGCTCCGCAGCTGCTGGAGACTTAGTCATATTTTGAGCCTTTTGCGGTACTGATTGATGTTATGGGGGATTACTTGGGTTGGCCGGACTGTTTGTTTGCGAAGGCCGAAGGACTTAAAAATGAGGTTTTTGGTGTTATTGGACAGAATTGGTGCCGTTTTCCCACGCCTCATTTTCCATAATATGATTATGAGCTGCAGAACGCTTGAAGCTGGAATTTGAGCATTGAATTTGGAACACAGGCCAAACTACGCTCCTAGGCTCCCTTCTTCGAGGTTGATTCCCCCAGATCAAATGACAAGGAGCCAAAAGCGAAGATGGCAGCGGAGGAATCTGATGGCTAGGCGAATGGGGGGTTGAATACTCCGAGTCAACAGGGTTGGTTGGAAAGCCTCAGAAGAGCCGTGATAAAGAACAGTCTCGGAATAAGGAGCCCGAAGGGAAATCAAAGCGGGATATGGATCAAATCCTCCTCCCCCAAAATGTACCAAACTCAACATAGATGGATCAGCTGCTATGGGAGAGAGTGCAGGTGGTGGTATCCTGAGAAAGAGTTAAGGTCCAATTTTTTTTCCTTCTCTTCATTCTATCACAATGGTACTAACATGATGGCTGAGACTAGAGCTCTCAGAGATGGGTTCAAACTATGTTCTGATAAGGGCATCCAAGTGAATGACATCGAATCTGATTCCAAAGTTATGGTGGACTCCATCCTTGGTCTTATATCCACCCCTTGACATGTGCTTTACTTGATCAGAGAATGCATCAGCTTATTGTCTTCTGGCATGATGGTTTCTCACATCTATAGACAAGGCAACTCAATTGCAGACAGACTGGCTTCTCATGCTTACTCTCACAGGTCTGATTGCATCGTTGAAGCTGCTTCTTTTCTCTTGCAAACAAGCCTACTACAATGACAAGGAAGGCCTTTACTCTTATTCCTGTTCCCGGAATGCTTTCTTTCATCAAAGTCACGTAAGAAATAGAAAACGTACAACTCGTACAACTAAAGGCTTGTCAATTCTTGGTGTAATACTCACTCGAAAATGATGGGTGTCAGAATTTCTCACTTTTCAGGCAGTCTCATCCGTGTAAGAATTAGGAATTCCTCTTCCAACTCGTCCCAGAATGGGCGTTATGGCAAAGAACAAGAAGAAAACTAAAGGGGAAATTTGTCCAATAGTCACAAATGGTGCCTCCACAGGTTGACATCCGATCCAACCTAGTAGTAAGCGATCCGCCAAAAGCAACCAAAATATTCCTTGGTGAATCGGGCGAAAACTTGAACTACGTACATACATACTTTTAAAAAAAGGTAAAGCCAACAGACATATAAAAACTGGTGCTATTGCGGCTACACCTCCCGCTTTGTCAGGTATACTACGAAGAATGGCATGGATCGGTAGGAAATACCATTCCGGTACAATATGAGGCGGGGTGGGCATCGGATTAGCAGGTATATAATTGTCGGGATGCCCCAAAACATTAGGAGCATAAAAAAGAAAAATGGAAGAAAAGATAGCAAAAGCTACCCAACCTACTAGATCCTTTACATAAAAATAAGGGTAAGAAGCAATTTTATCCATCTCTGAATGTACACCCAATGGATTATTTGATCCATATTGATGCAATGCGGCCAGATGAAGAAGACTGGCGCCTACTAAAAGAAAGGGGAGTAAATGATGAAGACTAAAAAAACGATTTAAGGTGGCATTGTCCACGGAGAAACCACCCCAAAGCCAAGTCACTATGGTATCTCCTACTACAGGTATGGCGCTAGCTAAGCTTGTAATTACTGTAGCCCCCCAAAAGCTCATCTGACCCCAAGGTGGTACGTATCCTATAAAAGCTGTCACAATCATTAATAGTAAGATTACAACTCCGACACACCGAACAAATTCCCTAGGACTGCTATAACTCGCATGATATAGACCACGAAAAAGATGAAGGTGAACCACAATGAGAAACATACTTGCCCCATTAGCATGCATATAACGGAGCAACCAGCCCCCTTCAACATCTCTCATAATGTGTTCTACGCTGTTGAAAGCTAGATCCACATGAGGTGTGTAATGCATAGCTAAAAAAACGCCAGTCACTATCTGAATGACTAAACAAATACCAGCTAACGGACCGAACCCCCACCAATAACTAAGATTGCTCGGGGTTGGATAATCTATCAAATGCTGATTAAGTATGGAGAATATAGGTTGTTTAAGAATCGATAATCGTTGGTTCCTTATAGTCATTTATTTTTATTTTTTAGAAAGAGAACTCTGGTTCCCTCACCTTTTAGCGTTCTGGGGCCTTTATATAAATAGAATATAAAAAAAAAAAGATATCAAATTAAAGTACCCTTAGAGTAGGGCGAAAGAAAGTCAATATGAGATTTGCGTTGGTTTTTCCAACGAAACAGTGAAAGATGCTGTTTTATACATAGTTGATTAGATAAAGGGAAAAAATGGGAGAATGGAAAATTGCTCAAGCGGGCCCGGGATTTCGAGAAAAGCCGTAAGAGACCGCTCATTACAAAAATCCGCGTACCATTGATGAAAATCAATAGGGCTGTGGAACCCATATTTATTAAAATAAAAAGTATTATAATAATTACATACATTATGGAACTCCCTATTAAATAGAGAGTCTAGTTTATACCTGAGTGATTCTCCTTCAATTCCCTGTAATTCCTGTTGTAGAGAAAAAATATAGCTCGGTTGCGCGACGCCGCCGAAAAAATCATGCTTTATATTAATTAGGAAATGATTTAAACGGGTCAATGAAAAATTTGTCGCCGGGTCCGAAAATGCACTCGCGATGTAAACAGTGGAGGATTCCATACTAGTAGGATGCGGTATTATGTCCCCCGTATTTTGAATTTGAAAGAGGGGGGTACCCTCTAGTATGTCGACGCCCTGCGTCGCCGACGGATCAAGCATCCTACTATGGTGGGACGCTGAACCGGAAACTACTGAACCCCCTAATATAAGACTTTCCCTGAGCGGCATTTGATTGTTCATGTTGCAGTTCTTATTCTCTTACTCTATCTGAGTAAAGCATTTTTGTAGTAACACCCCCAAGAGAACTTTTGTTGGTTGTTGACCAACGGACAGAAAGGGAGAAAGAAGACTAACGAAGATGCTCCTGGATCGGTCACCTGAAGAAAGTTGACATCGACGGCTTACTCTTTTGCTGAGCCAAAAAGAGAAAGAATGTCTATTTCCGTTTTCTCGATTGGCTCTCGGAAGATAGATTGACTTAGAAACGTACTCTTCTTCCGCTTTTGCAGAAAAGGTCTTCTCTTACGAAATTACGAGTTGGATGAACAGATCGCTCCTAAAGGTTTAATAAGACATTAGATTCTCATTCATCAATAACTCGACTTCCTGCTTCTCACATGGAAGGGTCCGGTCCGGAAGAAGAGGAAAAGGAGTTCACCTCAAATCAAGGCAACGCGCACTCAATCCATCTATCCTGTCTGATTGAGAAAGTCTTTAGGTTCCAGAGTTCCGACCTATAAAGGAGTGAAACCGCTTCCAAAGACTCAGCGATAGGGTAGGGCGTAGTGACTACTCAGATGAAAGCTTCGGAGGAAGCATGGTGTTAAACGAGGTCGGTGAAGCATACCTTCCATCCAGTGCTATGTTTGCAAGAGAAGGTGTGATCGTAGGAGCTCAACCTGTTGCCGGTGGTTTGAGACATAACCGCTGCTAGGGGAATAAAAGGGTTGGTCCTATCCGCTTTTAGAGTGATCGCAGACTTAAGTAGGTCCCTGAGAGTCCTCGCATCACAGCCTGCTCTTATACAATTCCAAAGCATTCTTTTCATAGGCTTACTAACTACTGGATACAAGTATAGGGTATACTGGTTCTAAGCCTACCTTTTCTTTTTCTTACTCGCTGACAACCTTGCTTACTTTGAACTTTTTCTTAAGCTTGGCAGACTAGCTCCTAACTTCCTTGATAGAGCGATGAGCTTACTTAAATAGAGTGCTATCCTCAGTAATTACTTAAAAGAGAACCTTGCACCAGAACGAGGCTTACTCAGACTCTTACTACGAGATAGCTATGCTGCAGTCAAAAAGACATATTTATGGATATGTACTAAGCCAGCTCTTTATACTAAGCCATATCAAAAAATGGGGTTCGATATAGGGAGTCTTTGCTGTTTACTGTTTACTTTACCTTTACCCAGCTTAAAGAACTGTGCCATAAATTCATAAGAACTGCTATTTGTAGAGCTTCTATAGCTTCGAGCCCTTTAGTTCGTTATCAAGCGTATAGCTTAGAGGGTGATCGCTGGCCACAAACTTGCAAGAGTCAGCTATTTGTTCACATTCAAGCATTCGTTCCCCACGTTCGAGCTAGTCGAATCAGTACTTATTGTTATACCGTTCGTGCCCCTCAGAGCCACTTAACTCGCTTTCAAGAATAAGAATCCTGCTTCCAATTAATAGACTGAAATGAAAACTTTTAAAGATGTTATGGAGGGTTTAAAAGTCATCGGTGCTGGAACTACTACAATTGCTTTAGCTGGAGCTGCAGTCGGAATTGGAAAGATATTCAGTTCGTTGATCCATGCAGTAGCACGGAGTCCGTAATTGGATACTAAATTGTTTGGTTATGCCATTTTAGGCTTTGCTCTCACGGAAGCCATTGCCTTGTTTACTCTTATGATGGCCTTTCTGATCTTATTCGTATTCTGAGATTCGCTACCGTCAGTAGCCTTCCTCCCAAGGCGAGCGAAGTGCCGTGAGGCGAGCGTCTGAGTGAGTTGAGTGAGGAAGTGAGGGCCCTGAGGAAGCGGAGGGAGCGAAAGCTGGATCGGGTTTCACTGTTGTGTTGGTTAATGCCCAACCACCTTCAAGAAGGCAAAGAAGTCAACTTCATAACCTTTTCCATTATCAGTAGCAGCAGTGGACGAATCGAGACAATCAAAATACAGGTAGGAATCCGCTTATCTACTTGCCTTTCAACCTCAGAGCATTCAGTTCAGGTACCGCAGCGGTCGACGACTTGGCTGGGGCAGATCTTCACTCATTATCCTTCTTCGAACCTTTTGGTATGTATTGCCCCCTAACTATAGATCAGATCCAGCAGACGAGAAAGAAAATTCCGCACTGCTGCTGAGTCGTCGGACTTATCCACCAAGGGATTCGTGGAATTTCTGCGGATTGCGTTGGGGGAAATCTACCAAAGCTAGGCAGATAGATAGACTCCTTTCCCGCTGCTAAGGGAGAGCAAGAAAGAGAAAAATTCTTGTTTTTTAACCAGCGCCCCCTTTTGGGTATGCAGGTACTAAGAGTCCTCTCACTACCAACCAGCAGACATCATCTGGCTGGGTCTTGCCGGTATCAACAACGAGAAAAAAACTACCAAATGGAAACAGCAACTAACTATGGCTCTTGGTGGGCCCAGACAACGTCCTAGGCGTAGGGGAGATCGGAGCAACAGGTAACGCCTAGACGACGTTTTTCTTCCTGGGCTGCAGTAAGTAGATCGAGAGGTCGTTTCGCCCCTTGTCCCCGAATATGGGTAATATGTTCTCATACAATGTTGCTCCAATCTGACCTAGCTGGCGAGCGATCCCAGTTCGCGACAGAGAACAAGACAGCAAGCGAGCGTACCTTTGTTCGCTTCTTCTCCACCAAGCACGGAAGTTTAAGGATAACTGTAGGTCGGTGGCTACCTAAGGAAACTCCGATTCGATCCGCCCCCCGGCTGGGAGGCATCTACCTCATCCCGATCACAAGGAGAGGTTCACTATGATGGGGGGTACTTCTTTTTTTCCCTTCCGGAAAGAATGAAATGCATAGGGGACCATCCTTTTGTTGCGGCATGCTCCTCAGATTTACGGATTCACAGGGGGCCTCAGGCCCTACTTAGTTGACTGACAATGACAAAGGCTTGCGAAACTAAGTAGGGCCTTTTGAATTGAATCTTAAGTAGTCTATCAGTGGTGCAAAGCTAATTGCCCCTTTTCAGTAGGGGGCGAAAGGTTAGACCTTAGAAAGTCAGCGAACAGCGGTTCTTCTATGTAGGTATGGCGTTCCCCCTTGACTCTCCTAACGTCGAGCTAAGTGATTTCGTAACCTTTTCGTAGCGTAGTAGAATGAAGGCTACGCACCGACGCTCTCTTTTCTATTAGCCTAAGCGTCTTCGCTAACTCGCTCGCCTACTATACCCTACTATACCACTTTTAGGGTAGGCTAGGCTAACTCAGCCGCTTACTTCTACTAATGTAGGGCTAAATAGCGCCTTTTCTTTTTAAAATAACCAATTTTCATTATTGCGAACCTATAGGTCCTTAGTAGCGTTGACAAAGAAGAACAGCCGGTTAAAAGACAACGAATCTTTTTATTTATATCTTAATTATATATATTTTTATATATAATAATTAAGAATAATGCAAATTTTAGGCCAGCTTGACAAGCTACCCTTCCTCTTGATCTGAGGTGCGAAGATCAAGATATCTTTTTTATGACTTCCATTCCACTTATTGATCCCGGCCCAGAAAAGTGACCGACCAGGGCCCTATTGATGAATGAAAGAAAGGCTTTATGAGCCCTGTAAGCCCACACCTGTGTAGAGTGGATCGTTCAACACCTGCGGCACAAACCCATTTTTGACCTATTGGTCCTAGTATCATAGGCGACCGAACGGCCGCCCCCTAATTACTAGACCGACCTGCTATAATAATTCCATAAACACCTAGCGAAGATATGGCAAACAAATAAAGTAGCCCTATGTTCGGATCTGACAATACCATACCATAATCAAAAGGTACAACGGCCCGGGCGACCAGACTTAACATAAATGTAGCCACTGGAGCCATTCTAAAAAGGGAGAAATTTGCACTACTTGGTGAAATAGGTTCTTTTATAATCAATTTAAAACCATCTGCTAGAGGTTGTAACAATCCAAACGATCCCACTACATCAGGACCCTTTCGACGTTGCACAAAAGCCATTACTTTACGTTCAGCTAGCACTAAAAAGGCTACTCCTAGTAGAAGTGGTAGAATTATTCCAAGTATTTCAGCTGGAACTGCTATGTACATTTTCAATTTTCTATTCACTCATGATCTGGCCTAGTCGACCCGATCATGATATTTCACTCATGATCTGGCCTGGTCGACCCAATCATGATATTGAAGGATGGGACCTTTTCTCGAAAAAGAAAGGAGATTCTATTTCTTCTTCCAAGCCCTTCTTAGAAGATGCAGTCAGTAAGCTCTCACTTATCTTCTTCATTTACGAAAATAGATAGATAAGAAAAGATGTCAGCCTCTCTTTTCTCGCGGAACACTCACTTAATGGGGCTATTTGAATTGGAAGACAACGACAAAAGTGAAAGAAGGAGGTCTATTTCGTTGATCGATGTCAATGGACCAAGAAATCTGTCCTTTGCTGAAAGCTCATAGGGTAAGAAGAATTGAAAGGTAGGTTTTGTCAGTGATTAAATGGAAAGGTCAGCTGGAGCGAAAACCAATCAAACTCAGAAAGATAGGTAGATCGAGCGCGCTGAGGGAAATTCGAGAGATCCGGAGACATGGCCACTACTGGCCTACGGTCCTTGCAGATTACATAGCACATGCTAAGAGCTGCGATGCCTGCCAGAGGTATGCAGGAATCCAGCACAAGCCGGCTTCCGAGTTATACCCGATTATAAAGCCTTGGCCATTTCGAGGGTGGGCCATGGATATCATCGGAAAGATCTATCCCAGATCTTAAAGAGGTCATACTTTTATCCTAGTATAGTAGCTACGGCCCAGCCTTCTCCACCTTCTGCCCTGGGTAGAAGCCGAGCCTCCCCAGAATGTGACTTCTACGGAGGTAATAAGGGTCTTATATATTACTGTTATTCGTCCAGATATTGCTTATGCAGTTCATGTAGTGAGTCAATTTGTGTCTGCTTCTACCGGTCCCCGTCGCGGCGTTAGGCGACATTCATTGGGTAATTCCGCAGAAGACCACACAGGCCATAGGTAACGGCTCTTATGCCTTGCCAGCAGAAATCAATCCAGAGACCGTCCTCCCTATCGCCCGCCCAATGCTTACTATCGAGATTGGTTCGTCGGGCTTTACTCCCATTCCAAAGTTTCCGAATTAGCTTTAGAGATTGAGCAAGTGTAAAAAGTATAGAGTGATCTGGTTTGCGCGGCTTTCGGGTTATGTCTACTAGAATAACAACCCGTAGTCTAGTTGAAACCCTCTTTTACAAGATTACAGACTAAAATGACTCGCTTTCTTTCTGAATCTGCTTTCTCTATTGACATATAAGAGTCTCGACTTGAGCGCTTCCTCGAAATAAAACGGCGAAGGAACGCCTTCTCTCTCGTGCTATGGCTTTGCTTCCTTATCTGGGGAGACGTGACTAAGCCTAAAAGGCGCTAGACGGCACTGTTGACGCCTTATTGTCTTTCCATAGGAACTCCTAAAGTATACTTATGCATTTGAGTCTGTTTAGTCGTGCCTATCCCCGAGAGTCACTCCTTCACTCACTTTCTTTCCTTATTTATGTGATTATGTGACACGTCTATCTTTGAAACTATTACCATTAGCTAAAAGACAAAGATGAAATGAAAGGTAAGGTCTAACTAAACCGGCTCAGTACTATGACCCCGACTCTGTTTATCTATCCCTTTCCCAATGAAAGTTTCATTCAAGTCGTCACCTTAGCGAAAGCACTAAGTAAGCAAACTACCTTAATGAAATATGAAAGCAGCTGAAAAGAAAGCCATTTAACGATAGTTATTCAAGGTGAAGTAAATCCCCTATATCTGATAGCTGTAACAGGCCTTCTTCTTACAGAGAAATGCCCCTATTGCGAATCTCTCTCATAAGAAAGAAGAGAGCTAGCATAAGCAGAGCTACCAGCTATACTACCAGAAGAGCAGCTACTATCAGTCCTAAAGAGCCAGTATCCGTCCTTCACTCTTAACTTAAGGAAAGGATAGACCTTAGCGCTTCCTCTTGATCACAGTAATGCGGGAAGTCTGGCTAAAGGAAGATAGCATATCATAAAGAGATGAAAAAAAGAAAAATGAAGGCGTCAGCGAGGGACCTCTATAAAGTCATTATCTGATAGCTTTCACAGGGCTTCTTGCTAAAGAGAAATTGACATAGAGAGCGACTGATTCCAGGCTTAGTATCTTCGGTTTCATCTTATAGGCTGACTTGCATCACTCTAATAGGATTCCTTGCTTGCATCATATCGTACAAATAAGGCATTAGAGAGCCCTTTCTCTTCCTTTATTCGCCGCAGGAAGAAATTCCAACTATGCTGCCTTCTAACGATAGGACTGGAATCCGAGCTCCTAGGCAAAAGCTTGAAGCTTGAAGACAGAAAGAGAAGAGATTAACGGGATGCTTTATAGTCGAAGTTGCGCCTAATGCTTAATCTAACTATTAGGTACTATATTAGAGAAAGACTCAATCTGCCCAATACTATACGCTAGGAAGAACTTGATTAGGGTAGTAGCCCAGCTCTTGAAGGGGGAAGCACATAACTAATAGGGTTCAGGCTTATACGATTCATGTTATCCCCCCGAAGCCCCTATCGCCTGCCTGGAACTCCTGAATTCACTCTTTAACTAGAGGAAGCGCCTAAAAGGGAAGCAACTGGGCTAGACTGCTGATCTTATGGAGTAGTCTGACCCTGGGAAAGAGACTGTAATCGCTGCCGAGAATAAACATGCTGTGCCGGGTGACTGGAATCCTCTGAGGTCAGCTGAACAGGCTGACAATCGGCAGAAGATGCTGAGCAAAGCTGCTTGAAGCGTGAGGCTGATCCGTAACATCAACTGCAGAAGAATGCGGTTAGAGTTGATGAACAGGAGAAGGCCGCAATACTTCTCCATCATCATTCTCCCCCGGGGCTTATTAATTAGGTTAAGGAAAATATGAAGCGCCCCCATTAAAGAAAACATTCAAGGATACATCGAGTCTCTTGGATTTCACGTCATAGCGTCTATACCCGGACTGAGCATATCCAAGAAAGACACAAGTGGTTTCCTTGGGGGCAATTTCTCTCTTAACTGCGCAGGAATATGAACAAAAGACGTGCATCCAAACACTCAAAAATGCCTATAGTACTGCTCCAGTAAGAAGTTCGTGAGGTGCCGCTGCAGCTTCTTCCCTCTCTCTTCCCCGGCCCCGTCCCTTCTTTATGCACATCCATATACATAGCCGGTGTACAATCCGGTCATGCGGTTCTTTAAGTTCATTCACTCTAGGTTCTCTTACTTGCTCTAGTGGATGGCAAAGGCCAACCGAGAGGAATGAAATAGCTCGACTGTGAAAGAGAACGAATGGCTCAGGAATCAACTGGTTCCGAGCAGACTCGTGGAGCTGCAGTTTGGATTATCGTAGAAAGAATAAGAGGAGCCGTCTTAGGAAATGACTGAACTTAAAAGACAGATGACGCCCCAGCTTGACTCGAGATCAAGACTCCTTACAGCTCGCACCAATAGCGGAGCGGCCGGAGATTGATTGAAAAGGCGCAGCCCTGCCGCCCCCCTAGCCGCCTACCTACTCGTGTTCGTAGCTCGATCGGAGGTCAAGACTGTGGTCCGGCGGAAAAACAGAAGTCGTCCGTATCAAGTGATACGTGAATTGCTCAGTAGTGCTTCGCCACTACCGTAGCTGGCGGAAATAGCTTAATTGGTAGAGCATAGCCTTGCCAAGGCTGAGGTTGAGGGTTCAAGTCCCTCCTTCCGCTCCCGGCTTCGTCGTTTAGTGGTAACGAGTGTGCGCCCCTTTAGAGATAGGGGTGAGCAGCAAGCAGCCCCTTGTATAGGGTTCCAAACCTACCTTCCTAATAAGAAGAAAGGGGCAAGCCAAAACCTAGTCCTAACAAGTTGCTGGCTTTTCATCAGCCCTTGCGCGCTAGCCTTTTCCCTTACTAGTAAGGGGCTGCTAGTTGTAGCGCGCATTGTACTAGTGAATAGGAAAAGCGAATTGAGATTACTAATGACGGATGGAGGTTGAGGATAGAACATGTTCGGTCCCTCGCCCTTATCTCCTTCGCCGGAGACTGCAAATGATGGGAATCCTATCGATAAAGAAGAGGTATAAGCATCGCCTCTCGATCCAATCCGTCTTCCCTGGCCTCCCCAAAACACTCTTGATACGAAAGAGACCTCCCGCCATAGAGAAGAGATCTAAAGTCTGGGTCCCCTCGATCACCCTCCCTTGAAGCTGAACTGGTCGAGAGAGATGAACCCGCACCACATTTTATAACCTTCGAACCGAAAGCCCCAACTAGAGATGGAATTCCAGAACCTAAACCACTCCGTTGAGAGCTCCGTGACTCGTTCAAGGGAAGGTCCACCAATGATTGCCATTCTCCCCCTATCTGTCTCTTGATCCCTCATTCCACTAATCCGTTGTTACTTTACTGATTCATTCAAGGCATAGACTCCCTCTTTGTCTTATTAGCGCAGGTGTTCGTCAACGATGAAAGCCGCTTAAGACTCGAAGAAAGAGGGCTAGGCCCCGGGAGGGCTTTCAGGGACTGGGTAGGGTGGATTATAGAGCTAGGGGCTAAGGTTTGTCCATTGGGATTGGGCATGGACGAACCTCGACTGGGCCAGCATTGATGAAAAATGACAAAAGAAAAACTTCTCCCATCGCAGCATTAACCGGTGTAGGATTAAAGATCAGGTCCAGGATTCGAGTCAAATCGACCTTCCCTCTCATCTCAGGGTGAGGCAAGGAATTCAAGCAAATGTTCGTTCTTCAATATCTCAAGAAGTTGGATTAGCTGCTCCTCCGACCCGGAGTGGATTCTAGTGGAAGGGCAGAGCAAAGCCTTGCAGTAGGAAGGTGTTCGTTGCTGGGACGGGTTCAAACTGGACTGAAGGGAGGAGGAATTCAATAGTCCTCTCTTCCTGGGGATTCATCACTGGCTAGGGCTTTCGAATCAAAGCATGGGCATCTGCAACTAAGAGGGAGCAGTAGATCGTCGATGGAAGAGCCATGTCAGTCAATTTCTATTGGGACTTCTATGGATTATGGATTCGACTAGAGGGACTCCTAGCAGCAAACTAGTATAAAGGGGCCCCAGACGCAGGAGCCGCCAGCCGGATCGACCAACAAATGATAGGCCAGAGGGATGGGCTCATTCGACTAATCAGTGATCCCTGGGCCTACCTAACACAGATGTCCCTGAAATAGGGGATTGGTTGATCGGAAAGCTCGGGCAGGAGTAGGACATTCCATACAATTCCGATTCGCTAGCCTCTCAAATCCCATTTTTTCATCGGGGTGAATTCTAAGGTTCCTTATTCCGGTTGTAAAGCGGAAGAAGAGGGAGAAGGGGCACAGCCCCACCAGCAGCCCACGTTTCCGACCCGAAAGGAATTGCAAATGAAAGAAGAATCTGTGTGCACTATCCATGGAGTGGAGTGACTATTCTGAATCTCCTCTTCTCTATCTCCCCCTTTTTTTCCTTCGGCTATTACCGGCTGGCAACGCTTGGCCCAACATTGGATTTGTTTGAAAACAATACAAGCAAGGTGGCGTTCATTCAATCAAAGCTTTTATGCCCTAGCACTAATGACTCTCTTTGGAAAGAAAGGAATGCAGGGAACAAGTCTTTCCTTTCCACTGGTTCTTGAAAGCTCTCAATCCCCCCTTCTCCCATATTGATTCTCCCTCTCGCATCGGTTCTGCATCAGATAATGGGCCCATGCGCAAACTTTCTCTTTTATTGTATTGGCGCCCGATAGGTAGGCTATTAGATTGAGTCGAAAGCCTACCCATAAAGGTTCCGATTCGAGCGAGAGCCCAAACGGGGGAGGCGAGAACATCTTGATCGAAAGCTCCACTGTTCTGAATAGTGAGAAAGACTTTTTCAAATTTGATCAAAGCGATCGATCATTTTTGAATATCTTAGGTGGGCCAACCGACCGACCGAGTTGGGCTGGGCGTCCATGTCACAGAACCTTTCTCTAGCCAAGAATCCCATTATTGATCGAATCGAGGCGGATCCAATTCATTGGCAAATGAAAAATCTACCGTTTTCACACTCAGAAAAACCTAGAAAAGAGGAAGAGTCACTAAGACAAGAGCTAGGTAAGCAAGCAAGAAGGAGAGGCTAGAAAAGGCAGGGGCTCTCCATCTCTAGGAACATTGTGTCCAGGATCTGGTAATCTAAAGCCTTGCTTCTTCTGGTCGGCTCGTATTAGCCTGTGCTTTATTACAGGTAGTCATTCCCCCGTTCCTTTAGTCTTTTCAACGGTACTTGAATCTTAAGTCGCGGTCATGTCTCGCCCCCCCCCGGTATAGTGACCGGTTCCATGTTTTCCCCGAATTTCATCAGTTCCAGGCTCAAGTGCCTGTTCATCCATCTTCATTCCAAAGGCGAGCATATCCATTGAGTGACTGTAACTGCTATCGTTTACAGTCAATAGTTCTTAACCAACTTTAGAGCTTTATAAAGCTTTAAGAGAGAATAGGGAGTAAGGGGGACCTTCGCTTCATTAGAAATTGGACCCAGACCTTCTTTCTTCTCCTGCGGAGCCCTGATAAAGTAACCGGCGGCAGGTTAGTACAGTTCTCCTGCTTGCGGATTTTTCCCTGCGCTGATTCAGGAGCCTTCTTCTTTAGTCTAGGATTCTCAAAAAAAAAGAAGCGACTGGGCGAGAACAAGAAGGGGTCGTCGTCCGGCGGCCGTCTACTAAGCGAAGAGCCGCTCGCTTCCTTTTATTCGCACATAAGATGTGCAGGTAGCCTAGGGGAAGAGAAGCAAGCTAGCCCCGCCTACCTCCCATCTATATCTATAGGCGGCAATGGTAAGAGCTGGTAAGCATGGTAACTGTATCGGCGGCCGGGGCCGGTGCTCCGCGTTCTATCTAGGTTCCGCTCTTATGTACGCCCGGGGAACCTCTTCAATAGAAGAACCCGTGTGAGTGGGAAGGGATTGAATCATTCATTCATCTTTTATGTCTTCTTCCGTGATCCATTTCATGTCAACTCTAATTAGTTATAAAAAGGCCTACTTTACAAAGGGAACGTAGTTTCCCGGGAACCAAAAGGTTCCCGGTAACCGGCCGCATCGGCCCGGTAACCTTCGTTACCGTCAGCATTTGGTACTCCTCGATAGCTTCAATAGTTCACTGAATTTGGTGTAATAAACCGCAAGCCCTTCAGAAAGAAAGACATAATAAAAAAAAAAGATAAGAAAGGTTTGGTTACGGGAACCAACGGTGAAGAAGGTTACCTACTTTCGGTGGACGTGGAGCCAACGAGTTCAGTCGAACAGCGTAACGAGTCTAAGGTTACAGAAGCGTTCGCCAACTTTGATAGGCATAGCATTGCAAGCAAATAGAGCAGAGAGCTTACCCTTTCTTTCTATTAGAGTCGTGAGCTTGTTGTAGTCGGTCCTAAAGGGAGAACCTTTCTGCTTACTTGCTATATCCCCGCGTCCTTGCACGGCTCGTTCTTCGCTTCCCCCTCTCCCCCAGGCCATATGGAGTATAGCCAAGTGGTAAGGCATCGGTTTTTGGTACCGGCATGCAAAGGTTCGAATCCTTTTACTCCAGATTCTCAACAGATCAAACAAGCTAAAGAGAAAGAAAGCAATAGAAAAAGAGAAGGGAAAAGTGCAATAGCTAAAGATCTTGCTAAAGCTATAGCTAAAGAAAGAGCTAATTAAGGATGATATAGCTCAGGATGCTGATGACTTGAGCACAGAGAGATGGGAAAGCTATCCTTACAACCAAGGTCAAAGCAATAGAGAAGGGAAAGCGAAAGCTATAGCTAAAGAGAGAAGGGCAAAGCAGAAGGGAAAGACTGAAGGGAAAGCTCTCCTTCGGTCAAAGCAATAGAGAAGGGAAAGCGATCCTTCCGGAAAGACTGCAGTCCCAGAGCCTAAAGCACGAGAGAGATGGGAAAGACTGCTGTCCCTGAGCCTAAAGCCATAGCACGAGAGAGAAGGAGACGGCAGAAAGAAATCCTTCCGAGTTGAACTATGTCAAATTGGAGCCCTCTTTAGCTATGAGATGATTAGACAGCTAGGCTCGTATAACTAGCCCCTTAGACAGAAGATTGAGGATGAGTCCAATTAAGCTTGACCCTACTTCCTTCATCCACTCTTTGAACATCACTTTCACTAGTAAGTGAGGAGAGTCCTTACATTCCTTCTACCCAGCTATCCCTGCTCTATAGAAGAAACACTGCCTAGCTTAGAATAGAGGGTACCTACTATGTGATCGAGTCAAGTTGTCCTGTGCTGAGAGAGGCTATTGAACGGGCTACCCTTAATGCTTCTAAGTAGAGGCTATTGAACGGTATACCTTAATGCTTCTAAGTCCTGTATACGGAGAGTGCGGGAAGATTGCTTGCCATTGAGTTAGCTGCTACCGGTCAGTGATCTCAGTTCAGCCATAAAGGTGGTGCTCTCTAGTATATAACTGGTTCTGTCTAGTCTCTTACACAAGAAGGCAGTGATCTCAGTGATAGGCTAGTGCTCAAGAAGCAAGATGGGAGTGCTTCAGACTGTTAATATGAGAGGGGAGATATAGCTCGACTGTTAAGGAAAGAAGAAAGAAAAGCTCTCTAGCCCAAGATTCACTGCGAAGGAACAAGCTAAAGGCTTCCGAAAGATAGTAGAGCTAGGCAAGGTCTTCTGTGAGTGAACGAGATGAGGCAGTGTTGTTCCGGTGCTTTCTTATGAGGATCGAGGCTGTGTTGTACCACCTGGGTAGGTGCTTTCTTCGCGAGTATGTCTGTTGATTGCGCAGTGTCCTATCTGCTCAAGTCAAGCTTTCCTGCAGGCGAGACAGATGCCGATTCTACCGCAGGCGAGACAGATGCCGATTCTACCTCTGTCAACTACCTCTTGATTTTCTATTTTCTCACTCTTTTTTCCATCAACGATTGCCACGTGAAAGCTCTAAGTCAAGAAGTCAAGCCAGCAAGAAAGTTAGAAGGTACGGTTTCATCATCCTAAGCTACCTCACCTCACTAAGTCCAGTCTATGCCCCCGGATAGAGACAGGGTTAATGCTTTGGTCATACTAGATGACGAGGCTTACCGAAATACCTTTGCCGTAACTCAGAGAAGGCCGCTCAAGCAGAATCCGAATACGACTCTCGCTAAACAAGAGCTCTTTACTGCTAAGCTGATCACAACTTCAACAACAGCAAGAAGACGACTATACTAGCCCGCTGAAAGCTTTGAACATTCTCCTTTCTCGGGTTCCTAGCCGGTTCTAGGGTTCGAGAGAGAAATTCCTACTATAAAAGGAAGAAGGTAATCCAATTAGTAGAATGCTGCTTTCTATCGGTTGTTCACATTCAAGCATGAGTTAGTTCAGAGTCGGCAAGGGGAATCAGAGAAAGGGCTGTTTAGTCAACAATCATGACCGTGGGAACATTTGTTCGCTTTATAGGTACCCCCGAATCTACTAGTCATCGCCTTTGAGCTGGGAAAAGCATTTACCTGGAGTTGGCTATTCCTTCTTCAGCAAAGGAAAGATGCCTTGATACCAAGACTAGCTGCGTCTTTTTCGACTAGTGAGTTGTTGCCGTCACTGAACTCGGGCACTGAAAGACCTTTCGAACTATAGTGGATAAAATAGCTGCTTATTCTTCGGTAAGGAAGGCTGTTCACCAGGTAAGGCCTTGGACTGCTTGTTCGTAAGTCAGTACAGCACTAGCACAGATGCTTTTCATAGCCAAGAAAGGAATTCCTTTGAATGAAAGGGAACGAGTGGAGTGCAGTGACCGTACCCGAGATAGATCTGAACCGACGGTTGCGGAGAATAGGTGCAACGGGGAATCATGGGAATAACGAGAGGGTACGTAGGGAACATGGCTGACCAAGCTCCTTTTTCTAACGATTGAAAAAAGAAAGAGGCCGGTGTTCTTCCCAACTGCTCCAATAAACGTGCCTACACCCCATCCCGTCTGGAGAATGATATGATTGACCGAGAGTACTTATGAAACCCGGCACTGAACTAAGGGTTTGATCTGCGGCCTCCTGAACTGTTCGCATCGCTCTCTTCGGTTCAAGCGATATAATTACAGTTCAGATCGACTTCCTAGCGTACGGAATACGGAATGGATTCCAAAGCCCCTCTGTTTTAGCTTAGACTAACGGCACCGATTCCTAGTGCTATAACAGAAACTGCCCTTAACGCGCAAATAAAAGCCCTCACAACACTCGATACCTGCTCCCGCTTATAGATTAGGGTGAGTCACTCAAGTCCCTTGTCACTCGTCCCTCTTTTACGTTTACGAAAATACCGGGCTTTATGCTTTTTTCGGAAACTAAACTAAAGTAGCTCGTCAACCTAAAAACAGAGGACTTCCCTCACTACGAAAGGTGTCCCGTGGATGGCGTACTGATATATCTCCTATTCGTTCTGGATCCAGCTGAAAAAGCCCTTTGCTTTATATTAGCGCTAACGCGCCCCTACAATTGAAAAGACATTCTAGCACTCCTTTTATAATATAAGAAATTGCATGGCTTCGGTTGGTCACTTGCGGGAAATGAAGTCTTTGATGCGCGAGAAAGGGGGCTGCCTTCGCAAGGCTTGCTTGAAAGTCCCAACTGAAAGGACGGTTAATAATTAGTAGTTGCCCCGGCTCTCCCTGCCTGCGCTTTGGTTCTCATGCCTCGTTTTGTTGACGTCGTGCGTAGGATAAATGATTTGCACTGGATAAGCATTTGTTACAGTCGCGAAATACGGGCTTTTGTAAAAGTTTTCATTTTCTTAGCTAAAGGTAGATCAGAAAATGCCATTGTCCTATGGCTGCACTAAACTTTGAACTGGACTAAACGAAGACAAAGTGAAGTCGAAGAGCAAAGTTTAGTCTAAACAATTTCAGAATTCTTGTTTTTACTTTCTAAACAATGGTTAGGCGGAAAGGGTACCCTTAGACCATAAGCCAGTGAAAAAGAAAACCTAGCTAGCCTATAAGCTTCCCTCTCCGATCATTGCTTGACTCGCCATAACCCTTACACCACACCGCCCCTCGTCTTCAAGCTACGGCTACCTGCATGAAAGCCAACCGCTACAATCCTGCTGCAATAAGAACTCGTTATTTTAGCTTGGAAGGACAATACCATATCCCATATCTTTTTATTGGATGAAGGGGTCTGTGAGAGCCCTTTCTCTAACTTCGATGCGCCCGCCTCTTTCTTCTCGGAATCCTACGTACCAATGTTGCAACAACCAGCTCTTCCCCAATCAACTCAAGGTATGCAGGTCTCTTTTGCTCCACCACCTCAGGCAACCTTACCACAGTCTCAGCGGGTTCGCCCGTCTCCACCAAATCAAGGCCAACATGGCTATATGCCAAGGCAAAGGCCTAGTCAACCGCCTAGGCAGTTCACTCAGCTTAACCAACCCATGAGTTTGATTTTACCGCTCTGTGTTCTTTTATTTTTGAAGCCTCTCGAAGACTAATCGGGGGGGACTTCTATGTGATTGACCCTTGTCTTGGATTTGACTACTATGTCATCCACATAGTCTATACATCATCTCATGGAAGATGGCCGTCATAGCCCTCTGGTAGGTTGCTCCGGCATTCTTTAGGCCGAGCCAAATGGCATGACCTTTGCACAGAAGGTTTCCCGCCCCGTGATGAAGGAAGTCTTCTTTTGGTCTTTCTCGGCCAACCGTCTTTGGTTGTATCCTGATAAACCGTCCATAAATGACAGCGTTTTGTACCCCGACATCTAAATTTGGGAGTGGGAAATCGTCCTTGGGACAGGCTTTATTTAGTTTAGCTTTCTAAAAGAAAAGTCCTTCCCATCCTTTTTCGGTACGGGGACGGTTAGAGATCCAATCAGAATAATCCAAGGTCCTAATTCAGCGGGCCGCTTTTTCATTTTTTTTTTTCATGAGTTTGTTGACGTAAGTTACTAGGGAGAGGGTAAATCGTTTCCTTCTTTCGCTATTAGTTGATCTAAAGGCTTTTATGGTTATAGATTGCACTAGACTAGAAAGGACAACAAACACACAACTCAACACAACATTACAAAGTTAACTAACAACATATTAAGTTAACAAAAGACATAGAACAACATTAAAGATAACAATGAAAAGTGCTGTGAACAGAAAATTCTGCCAAACACAACTAAGACACTTAGCATAGGAGTCTATCTCCAGTAAGCATAGGAGTAGATCTCCACCAAACAAAGAAAGATAAAGCCATGCATTAAAACACAATACTTTGCGTTTACAGACACTTATTTCAATCTTCTAGAAAGAGTCGGCGGACTCTTCTATTCTAGTCTCCCCGGTGACCGCGGCGGGTGACAGCACGCACAATGAGGTCTTCCTGTTCCTCCCGCAGCATTATCAGTCTACTCTCGAGGACCCTTGTTCTCGGGTCCGTCGCACGGATGCGGTTTTCCACGGCGGCAGGGTTCGCCGGGAACCGGCGTCTCCAAAAAAAGTCTGTTAAGATTCTCCGGCGTTGGCGCAGTTCGTTTTCTACGTGCTGTATTTCGTTTACAACTTGAGCGAGCCTTACTGCATCCGCAATAGTAGCCATACGTGCTAGTACTCAATTTCTTTGATTTGAATTTGATGAAGTGAAGACACTTATCGAGCCTCCATTTATAGAGTGGTAGAGTAATATCGCCATGCAGTACGAATTGCATGGCTGGCACAATTCTGACTACTATAACCACGCTGCCTGTATGAACAAACAAACTTTGCAGAAGCGGAATCGAAGGGGTTGGTTGAAAGGTAAGGATAGCGTGATTGGCCGATTGGTTGGAAGGTATGCATAGCATGATTGACTGCTTGCGGGTCGATCATGGACCACAGCTACTTGGGTAGAGACCGCTGAACATTATTTTGATGTGATGGGCTCGGATCCTTTGCATGATTTCATGTGAGGAGCCACCTTTGACGGGCTTTTCATTTGGATAGATCCAGTGGGCCTTCTTGCATGGACTTGGGCTTGCTTTGATGAGGGGTAGGCTTGTTGAATTGAAGGCATACCGCACACTGCTTCAAATAGAAAGATATTGGTTGAATCTCAAAGCCTCGCCAGAAGACGTTCCACAAAAGCATTATTTCATCTTGTTCCTTGAGCAATTGAGGAAGCGAAGCGGGCTGCTTGTCTTGCCTCGAGCCCATAAGAGAAGTACAAAATGGACTAGGATGGTGCTGTTCTGCTTAAAACTAGGCTAGGAAATGGGCCTAACTCCACTCGGATGAGAGAGCTTCCTATAGGTTGAAAGGCCCCTCACGGAAGGAGCATTTCCTCAATCTCTAGGAGCTCGAAACCTTGCAAGCGGGAAAGCTTCTATCTCTTATAGAGAATAAACATAGGGGAAAGAGAACTACAAGAAGTCTACAACCTTACTAATAACTAAGAAAGGTGCTTTCCTTTACTAATGCAAGACTCCTCTCATTCTCAAAGTCGCTGTCTCCGTCCCGCTATTCCTGCTTCTGGAATAGAGTAAGCTTCTCTTCTTTCGCTGCCTCTGCCTCTCCTCTGGTTTAGAACCCCCAAATCCACAATGACAATGATTGCTTCAAGGTCCACCTCTTAATAGAAGACCCGATCCATCTTCTCTTGAATCTCGACATTTCATCCAAAGAATAGAAAATGGTTAACACATGCCGATTGGAGAACGTATTCCCTTCCCAGCTATTAGTGAAACAGGGGCCATCACTCTAATACGAATCGAAAGAATCACTATCGGGTTTGGTACCAACCAAGATTATCGTGGTTGAAATACCATCAATTTTGAATAGTTATTAGAGCTTCTAATTAAGTCGATTAAAATAATCTTCTGATTCAATCAGTCTTATCTCGTTCATGCTCCTCACCTGAGAAGCATTTCACTAACCACCTGAGGAGCAGTAACAAGTACCTCCCTTGGGGTCGGGTAGCTACAGTCACACACAGTTCCTGTACACAGTAAGACAGTAGCAGCAGTAGCTACTGTAGCGTAAGACAGTTACTCTCACAAGTATGGTTTAAACAATGTTCTATCGGTTTGACCAGGTTTAACAAGTTTGAAACATAGGGTAGATGGTCTAGCTACCCAACTGTAGCTGCAGTAGCTACACTGTACCTCCTTAGCCGGTAGCCAGTAGCCAGTGGGTAGGAAACCTTGCCCGCCAACTAAAAAGAGCGATTGAGAGTGGATTTCAGGTTCGATAGTGTCGAGAAGGTATTAGCCACCGGTGACCGTACTTTCGTAAAAGCACCATCGGGCGGTGGTTCCTCTTCTCTTCTTCCTCTTGAACCTCGAACAAAAAAAAGATATCGCCATCAGCTCGACTAAGAGTTCCGAATCAAAAAAGTCAACTTCACTTTACTTAAGACGAAGGAACCGAGTGCCAAAAAAAACCGGTTTCGCTTCAAACTACTAGTAATTAAGACTAAAAGTAAGGAAGTCCTTGGCCTGCGTTCATTATACCTACCCCTTTTTAAAGAACTTTATTTCAATCTCAACAAAGAAATGAAAGCATAACTCTTTGCTTGTTGTCCTCTTACTTACTCAATTGTGGAGGTATCTCGGGTGTCTGATCCGATCAGTCTCGTGATGAAGAGAATTCCGATCTTCCACTAAGAAAGGTCTCGTCACGACAACTCAATTTGTCCGGTAAACTACTAGGGGCTCCCCATGATTTAGTAAAAGGGAGGGGAGATTTGCTCCTCATCCGGGGGTTCATTTCATTCATTATGAACTAAAAAAGGTCTTAAAAACTTCATAGAATTCAGGATCGGCCATTTCATTTGTGCTTTCAGCAAGTAGGCGACGCGAATCTATTTCTATGCTTCAATCGGCTACCAATTGCTTGGATGCGTTTGAAGCCTCGAGATGACTTGCAGAAAAAAAGCTTTCTAGGTTTGTCTTCTGTCTCCGTAATAAATGGTCCATTTATTGATGGGCGAACGACGGGGATTGAACCCGCGCGTGGTGGATTCACAATCCACTGCCTTGATCCACTTGGCTACATCCGCCCCTACCCCCGCACAGGTTTCAGTCTCTATCTACGATCAGACCCTTTCTGAACTCCCCTATGACCGCTATCAAAGAGAAGCTTTTTCTTATACTATAGTTGCAAGTCTATTGTTCTCTTTCCGAATTAGGTGAAACAAAGCTTCAAACAAAGAGGTTGGGCTGTTCACTTCATTGATTTGACTTCACTTTACTTAAGATTAAAGAGAGGGGCCGGGCGGGCAGTAAAGGCTCATTTAGTAGACAGCGAGCGAGCAGCAAGCACCTACTCCTATCAAAATGAAAAGCAGCAAGCTGAACTTGAATTGAAGAAGCGAGCCTCTATCAGAGAAAGGAAAGCCGTTGCGCGTTAGCGCATCCGTTTTCTTGCTCGTTAGCGCCCTTCCTTCAGCTGGCTTCGCCTTATCTATTCATCTCTTTTTTCAAATGGAGATTTAGGGATCTCTCTTGTTCATAGATCTTGAAACCAGACCTATCCCCGGAAGAACCAACACTTAAAGGGTGTAAGCAACGGAAGGTTCTCACCCTGTCCCCGACATTGTTCTCCGACGATGTCCCCTGGGCGAAAGGGGACACCATTCTCTTTCTTTCTTCAATCGTTCCGATCAGGACAAGTGGGTTGGTTCGTTTCGTCCTCCTATCTACGCAATTCTCTGTCTTCGTTCGTGATCATGTTGGGCGAAAGGTAGTTGTAGAGGAGCGGCTGTGAAAAAAGGGCTCTTCCCCCTTTCCATTGAAGTAGGGAGGGCTTCCTTCCCCGCCATTCCGGCCTATTATTGATAGGGATTTTACCGATGCTGAAGGTAGCTTGCTTACCAAGCCACCCACTTGAGAAGCTGGTCGCTAGAAAGAAGCGACGAGGAAGCGAAGCTGTCTACGAAGCTTTGCTTCTCCCCCTGTAGTCGTAATACTCGGCTCGTCGCTACTTTGATTCAAAAGGTAACCGGTGGTTCCCGACTTTCTCTGGTTTCCGCAACCGTAACCATTTTTCCGATTACATAAACCTTTTTTTTTGAATAGCGATACGCTCTAAAAAAAGTGAAGGATAAGCAACCATTCTAGAAGCGGTAGCTTCCCGCCTCCTTCATTCCTACTGCCTCCTTCGGTGAGAAGTTCCCTTCCTTTTTCTTTTTATAAAAAAAATGACTGATTGGTCTGCTCAGCAAACGCACAAAGTGGACCGCTGTTTGGCTGACCCCCTTCCTCCCATTCGGGTTGGGTTGACCCAGAAGTACAGTAAGAAGGAATGGAACCGCTTGAGAGTCGTCTGAAGTTCACACTTGGGTAAAGACGACTGACTTTGGAAACGGAACACGAACCAATTTAAGCTATTCCGGCTTCTTATTGAGCGTAGCGAAATCAAGGTTTATGAGAAAGTCAGCGAAGTTTCTATGATGTTCTACCTTTGCGTAGTCTCGGTCCACAGTGACAGTGGAAGGCTCCGCACCTGAGCCTCGTTAGACTCAGCAGAAGTGTAAGGTGTAAGTGAAGAGAATAGAAGAGATGAAGTCCGCCCCTTAGCCTAGTCTATATCCACAGCTGACGCAACTCCGTACCGACGTCTCACTACTACTTAATTAATTAATTAACGGCTAAACTTTTTCATAACCTGAGCTTTCCTTAACCAGTTGACCTTACTTCGTAACCTTAGCCTCCCTTTCTTTATAGTTCGACTAAGTGACTTCGTAACCGAAACCTACTTTTTTTCTTACTGTAGCATAGGCCTTCGCCACTTCAAACGGGCGCTTCGCCCCTCTTTTTTTTTGATTAGAAAGAGCGGGGCCTTACTTATTCAGGGGGGTGGGGGAACCCGTAGGAAGGGGGGACGAACCGCCGAATTGACATCTGAAATCGCCAACATGAACACAAACGAAATCTTTAATTTCGTATAGAAAGAAAACGAACCACTTCTATTCTCGGAGCCCACGGAGCGGTATATGAAGAATGGCTTTTTGGTCCCTTTCGTCCAGTGGTTAGGACATCGTCTTTTCATGTCGAAGACACGGGTTCGATTCCCGTAAGGGATAGGTACTCATTCCCGGCCGCTTTCAGTTAGTGTTCATTGCTGAGTGATCGCTCGCTATCTGGCTGGAAAAGGTGGTCCGGATCGGGAGTAACCACTAGTGATAGGGCAAAAATAAATCGGGGGAAGTCTAAACTAAAGGAAATTTTTCAATGCATTCTCCAATACTAAGAAGGTGTCTCGGTACAGTGGTAACAATTTCTTTTTGGCATTTTCTAGGGGCAGAGGGGCTCACTCAAGGTTCAACCCCTTCTTTGATTTTATTTTGGGTTGCTTTAATCACTTTAATCCTTATTTATCGAATAAGGATTTCAAAGGGTAAAAATTGTTATATTATTTTATTCTTTATTTATTTTCTAATTGTCGTGTTGGGTGCTTGTTTTCGATCTTTTTGGTTTTCTTTGCTCTCGGGGACCGTTGTGTTCTTTTTTGATAGCCAAGAAGGAAGTCTTTCTCTTCCGGACCCTTCTCCCGGCCCATCGGGCTCTGAGAATTGGGATTCTTCCTTCGAGATCGATGTGTTGTTGGAAGAATGGCCAACAACAACGGGCAGCGAGTCAGCAGAAACGGGCACGTCGGTGAATCAGCCGGAATCTGGACGCGTGCCGCCTGCGACTCATGTTGCTCCCCGAGGGGACGAGGCAGGTCCATCGAATCAGCCCCCACAAGGGGTTCCCTACCCCTATCACCCCGAGCAAGTGATAGGAGGGGATTCGGTCCTCTCTATCGAGCGCCGACTTTTGTCGGGCCAACCCACACCTTCGCCGCTAGATATATATCTAGCGCGAATCGACGCCGAAGACCTGTTCGAGGCCAAGGTTCAGATTGTCCAACGAATGGCAGAACTTGACCCGACGGGAGATTGGGAACGACGGGGGGCTCGAGCCCTCGATAACCCGAGGAGCGTCACTGGGGAATCGTCCCTGGAAAGGCTCTATAGCCTTTTAGGGGATCTCGAGCAGAACGGAAGAGGGTCCGAGACGTTCCGCTTCTTAAAGAGTAAGGTTTTCCGGAGGGAGACCCCCCCCTCGGGGGCCTCTGGCACATAGGTCAGAATAGCGGAAATAGAGCTCTTTGAAATTGAAAGCGGTATTCCCCCTTATATATAGCCCAAAAGAAATAGAATCATGGAATTCTCTCCGAGAGCTGCTGAACTAACGACTCTATTAGAAAGTAGAATTAGCAACTTTTACACGAATTTTCAAGTGGATGAGATTGGTCGAGTGGTCTCAGTTGGAGATGGGATTGCACGTGTTTATGGGTTGAACGAGATTCAAGCTGGGGAAATGGTTGAATTTGCCAGCGGTGTGAAAGGAATAGCCTTGAATCTTGAGAATGAGAATGTAGGGATTGTTGTCTTTGGTAGTGATACTGCTATTAAAGAAGGAGATCTTGTCAAGCGCACCGGCTCTATTGTGGATGTTCCTGCGGGAAAGGAAAGAACGCGAAGGCATGGATTACACCCAAGGGGTTGGTTCATTCTTCTTATTTTATTACTTTTTGGGGGACTTTACCTGATTTGTTCGAAGGCAGGGGTCCTCCCCTTCTTTTATAATTTCGTGTACAAACTAGGGGGGCGCGCTGTCTCTTCCTTTGTCATCAACAAAGGTCTATCCGGGTGGATGGCTTTTGTCATTCCCCTTTCCTTCAAGTTGCTTGGCAATTTATTAGGGGGCTCCCTTCTGATGACAATGGCGTCGTCCGGTTCTGAGGGATGGTGGGCGTACTTCTCGTCGAGTGAAGGCACCTCTACCAATCCTGCATCATCAGGGCCCGCGCCTCACGGCGGGAATCATGCTTCCGTTTCGACGGAAGGGGCTGCTAGTCCCGGGCACCCAAACTACCAACCTGATGAGCGCATCGGAGGAGATTCCGTTTTAGACATTCAAAGGCGGCTTTTATCTTCCAAGCCCTTTCCCAGTGCCGAGGAAATCTTCTTCGCCCGTATGCAGGCGGAAGACCTCTTCGATGTCAAGGTTAGGATCATTCAGCGAATGAAGGTCCTTTATCCGGCCGGGGATTGGGAAGGGCGGGGGGCTCGCGCTCTCGACTCCCCCAATAGCGCTACAGGAGAGTCGTCCTTGAGAAGGCTCTCTAATTTATGGGAGGATCTCGAGCAGAACGGGCAAACCTCGAGAACCTTCTTTTCCTTAAGCACGAAAGTCGCCCTAAGAAGGGACAATCTTGATGCGGAATCCTCCGCCTGAGCTTACATATAGGTATCACTTGAACCTTGATTGTGAGGGCACTTTTTGAAAGCTGGAGAGGACCCCAGTGGTTTGCGTAACTGACCTCTAAGGTTAGCGAGGTTCCTACTATGTGAAGTGAAAGATCTTTCACTTCACATAGTGGGAAGAAGACAGGTGGGAACGAGCAGACCGAGAGCAAAACAAGTTCCAGTGGCGGGCTGTCTTCCTGGTCCTATTTCAATCTTTTTCATGGTATGGAACTCACTTTATACCTGCAACAGAGTAAAAGCTGCGGTAATGCTTACTCTCCGGGTCAATAGGGCTATTCAAACCAATCCCCCCTAAGCTGTTACTGCAAGAGCTGCAGATCTGATCCTAGAATAGAAGCTCAACCTGTTGCCGGTACTCTTTCATCAGCTGTGGGATGCTTAGACGGTACTAGTGCTTGAGTAAGCGGTGCTCCCTTTCTGTTTATGGATAGAAAGAAGATCTCCTTAGGAGAGTCTTTTATGAGTTGACTGTAACCCGAAGGCTTCTTTCAATCGATCGAATAGGTAAGAAATAAGATCTTCGTATAGTTAATGAATTAAAGCGAAACCACTAGGTTAGATCTCGTCTGTGATCCCTGGGCTTGTTAATTGAGAGAGAAACCCCTATTATTGATCGTGGCCTTCATTGAGTGCATTTTTGGCTCTTTGACATAGTAAGGCGGGAAGGCATGAGCAAGGCACTTACAAGGCCTTTCACAGCTCAAATCCATGCATTAAGCCGCTAATCCCTTTTCTAGCAAAGTCCCAGCAGGCTACCTCATCGGGAAATCTAAATTCTTTCACCGAACCCCGGGGGGCACGATGAATACATTGATTATCTGGGTCCGATCGTCGCTAGAGGCCCGTCGACTATAATACACTGTTCGAAATTGATTCGTTTCTGCCGAAACAAAACGGGATTGGCTATCTTAACCTTAGCAGTTTTGCGAGCAAACGTAGACGAATGCTTGCAAGACCAGCAAAGCCCTACTTATTAGGAGGGGACTCTTTGGCACCTTAGAGAAATTCCTTTACCTAGAGGATCAAGTGGTAGTTGATCAATGAACTAATATCTTTCGGTATAGGGCGAAGGTAAGGGCTTGGGCATGGCACGAGGGTTGTTAAGCTCACATCCGTTGTAAGACTTTGTAAGAAATGCTGGATTGTGCCCTCCGAGCAGAAGGTGTCCTCAGGGCTTAGTTTGGATGTTAAGAGGGTAAGGGTATTTGATATAAGAACAGGCTTATGGGTTGATACTATGCCACGTGAGATTTTCGAGAGTCAAACTACTCCAGCCATCTTAGGAATACAGGAAATAAATAAAAGAAATAAAGCAATTGAAAAGAAAAATAAAAAAATAATAAGGCAAGAGCGTTTAATCAAAAAGCTTTTGAAACAAATAAATGAAAATAACTCAAGGAACCCTCCACAAATCAATTTTGATGGAAAAGAGATGAAAATATCTACTATTTTAGAGAAAATGAATTTAACCTTTTTATCTACAGATGAAGATACAGATACAGATATAGATGAACCTACAGATATAGATGAACCTACAGATACTGATAAAGAAGAACCTACAGATACAGAAGAACCTACAGATATAGATACAGATACTGATAAAGAAGAACCTACAGATACAGAAGAACCTACAGATATAGATACAGAAGAACCTACAGATATAGATGTAACTAATCCTACATTAGAGAAGAACCAAAATACTTCAAGAGATAAGAAGCCTAAGACTTCAAGAGATAAGAACCCTCAGACATCAAGGAAAAAACCACCCTAAAAAAGGATAGCACTACAAGTTCACCATAGGATAAAAAAGGATAGCACTACAAGTTCACCATAGGATAAAAAAGGATAGCACTACAAGTTCACCATAGGATAAAGTGGTGGGATCGGATCTCATACCTTTTTGAAAGTACTTATTCATGGAACGCTAAAAGTTGGGTTGTCTGGCTATCATGAAAGTGTTGGGAACATATGCACTGTATCTTTAGGGAACTACCTGATATCCACCTAAGTAGCTCACGTGAACTTACTGTCCATACCTTAGGTCTATCAATGCTGTGTGCCTTCTTTACTCAATTGTTTTTGTACTACATTTCAATGTCTTTAGTAAGGGTCTGAGCGGGTAGTTGCGGTCTGCAATTTATGGGTTTCTTTGTGCTGCAAGTAAAGGAGAGAATGTTTGAAAAGTAAGAAATTCTTACACCCATCATCTTCAAGTGAGTATTACACCAAGAATTGACAAGCTAATTGACAAGCTATTAGTAAACCTGGCTGATGTGGTGCTATTGATAGTGCCTTCTTTGTCCCACAAGCACTGAAAGTGCAATCTCAACTTTTTAGATGGGATGTGCTATCGTCGACCGACCGCTGGAGGGAGACTACTCGTCGACCAACGGGAGACTATGGTGTCTGGAGACACCACAGCGGCAAGCCGGAGGAGAGAGTGCTGCTCGGGGAGTAGCACCCTCGGAGTGTAGGGTAAGCAGCAAGCTAGTGTCTTGGTTCAGCAAAGCTGGGTTCGGGGCTACAAAAGCATCCCAATCAAATCTATCTCTCTTAAGCTGGGTAGGTCCTTTGCCACCTTGCAATCTCTAAACCAAGCTGGAAGGGACTGTCCTAGTTTTTTAGTAGCTTTATAGCAATACAATATGAACTATAAGGTAGCTAGAGATGCCTTTAAGTTCATAAGCCTAATAAGTGCAATTCGGGTTATATATCATCCTATAACCCCTTTACAGAAGGAGTATATCCTCAATTGCTCTATCACCTTACAAGCTGGAATGCTTTAGTCTGCTATGATGGAACTCAATAGATCAGGACTTTACTTCCATACTTCCATCGTGAGAACTATCAGTCTCATATACAAGGCTTCTTTAAGCCGAAGTAGAATCCTATAACAGTACTCAAATAGGTTAAGGATAGTCACAATGAATAGGCTTTCTAGTTGTCAACTACCTCCTAGCGTACAAAGACCTACTATATTGCTTAGAGTCTACTTTTGAAAAAAAACCCTATAGGCGGGGACAGGATTCGAACCTGCAATCTTCAGATCATGAGCCTGATGAGTTGACCATTCCTCTACCCCGCTCTTTTCATACCATCAAACTCTTACTATTCTCATATAGGAGAGAACCTAGAACAGCCTACTTGAATAGATACCGATTCTCAAATGGCATCAACTCTATCTTGAAAAAAAAAAGCTGGTAGTCTACCTTTCATAGTCTTACTACGGAATGATCCTTCGCAAATGACTTATTTCAACGGAAGGAACCAAGTCTAACTTCTCTTACGATATTTGATTCTCGACCTAAAGTCCAACACTCAAACAGGACATGAATGGGATGAGGTCTCTTTTACTTCAGTCTCGAGAGCGTATTCCATAAGAGTCTGGTAAAACAGGCTATAGCTCAATTGTGTAACCGAATGGGATGTCTCCTCCTTATCCATCAGTCCAAGGGATCCTAGAGAATAGATAAGTCTAGGCAACAGAAAGAGAATGAATTAGCGGGGATGAGTGCGCATATCCAGCAAGAGAGAGAAGTCAACGGAGGCTTATTTTGCAGAGTTTGATGGCATAGATGAAGTGGCTCGAAGTCTGATTGAAGCGAAGCACTGTAAGCAAGAAACCTACAGGGAAAGATTCTATATCTATCAAAGAATGCAGGACATTGAGGCTACTACCGATACAGAAGACAAGGACTTGATAGCTATCTTCAAACCATTCTATTGCCCCAGAAGCATTGCATGTAGTCCTATCAGTCTACTGTAGTATGCGCTAGGGATGAAAGAAGAGCCCCTTCTTGTTGAGGATGGAAACAGAAAGGAGAGGAGGTCATCAGATCAACCGGTTTACGGAACAAGGATTGAAGCTAGGCCTAGGAGATTGATGAAAGAGGCCGAAGTCAGTCTTGTCTTCAACTCGTGAACTTAGCCGATACAAAGCTATATGATAGCACCCTATTTTAGGATTAGTCGGTTCAATCTATTATTTCTCATTCATGGACGTTGATAAGATCCATTTAGCAGCCCTTAGGATGGCATAGCCTTAAAATGAAGGGTAAGGTTCAAACGAGGAAAGGCCTTACGGTGGATACCTAGGCACCCTGAGACGAGGATGGGCATAGTAAGCGACGAAATGGGCCAGCAAGAGACAACCTGGCAAACTGAAACATCTTAGTAGCCAGAGGAAAAGCTATTCCCGTAGTAGCAGCTAGCTAAATGGGAGCTGCCTGAACAGTGAAAAAAAAAAACAGGGTTGCGTGAGAGCAAGCGTTGTGCTGCTAGGCTAAGCAGTAGAATGCAGCACCCTAGATGGCAAAAAGTCCAGTAGCCAAAAAAACATCACTAGCTTACGCCCTGACCCGAGTAGCATGGGGCACGTGTGAATCAGCAAGGACCTAGCAAGGCTAAATACTCCTGGGTGACCGATTGCAAAGTAGTACAATAGAGGGTGAAAAGAAGCCATCGGGGAGTGAAATAGAACATGAAACCATAAGCTCCCAAGCAGTGGGAGGAGCCCAGGGGCTCTGACCGCGTGCATGTTGAAGAATGAGCCGGCGAGTCATAGGCTGTGGCTTGGTTAAGGGATCCCACCGTAGCGAGTCTTCATTGGGCTATTGTTACAGCTTATGGACCCGAAACTAGGTGATCTATCCATGACCAGGATGAAGATTGGGTGAAACTAAGTGGAGGTTCGAACCTTACTGATGTTGAAGAATCAGCTGATGAGTTGTGGTTAGGGTGAAATGCCACTCCTGAGCTAGCAGGTTCTCCCCGAAATGCATTGATGTGCCGCAGTTGACTGGATATCTAGTGGTAAAGCACTGTTGAAGTGCAGGCAGCGAGAGCGGTACCAAATCGAGGCTAAGTCTTCATACTAGATATGATCTCAAAATCACAGGGGGGTCATGGTAGACCAGTGAGACGATGGGGATAAGCTTCATTGTCGAGAGGGAAAGAACCCTGATCACCAGCTAAGGCCCTAAATGACAGCTCTGTTATAAAGGAGGTAGGGTGCAGAGACAGCCTGGAGGTTAGCCTAGAAGCTGCATCCCTTGAAAGAGTGCTTAATAGCTCACTGATCGAGCGCTCTTGCACCGAAGATGAAAGGGACTAAGCGCTCTGCCGAAGCTGTGGGAGCATTCTGCCTTAGAGTGAAGCACTCGCGCAAGCAGTAGTGGATGAAGTGAGAATACCGGCTTGAGTCAGGCAAACATTGGTATCCAATACCCCTCAAACCTAAGGGATCCTCAGCAAGGTTCGTCTACTGAGGGTGAGTTCATGTGCTTGCAGTTTTTGAACCATTTGCCTATCCTAAGGGTAAGGGCCATTGCCTTCAGTCGGTAAATAGATCGAGGGGTGTGAGGGCCTAAGATCAGGCCGAAAGGCGTAGTCGATGGACAAGAGGTGAATATTCCTGTACTACCCTTGTTGGTCCCGAGGGATGGAAGAGGCTAGGTTAGCCGAAAGATGATTATAGGTTCAAGGACATAAGAAGGGGTAGAGAAAATGCCTCGAGCCAATGTTCGAGTACCAGTCGCTGAAGTCTGCAATGCCATACTACCAGGAAAAAGCTCGAAAGGACTTCAACCTGAACCAAGTAGACAGATTGCCTTACAGGGATAATCTATTACAGAACCATCCAATCCCTATAGGCTAAACCCTCTTTATAATGATTATGGAGCTACCCTACTTATCTTAATACTAAGCAGGTTGTTGGCAATCATTGTTATGAATCTACCTAAATGATAGGACAGTCTCAATCCATGCTAGATTAGCATTTACCTAAGCAGGAAGAGAAAGTACAATCCCTTCTGCCTCCTCAACTTGAGTCGAATTCATTTTGTTCTGGAATCCTTGAAACAGGCCTTCTGATACCACAGGACTTTCTGTCATACTCTATTCTATCTACTCTTACAGACCTTCGCTTTGTGCTGCTGACTAAGAAGAAACCACGTAGCTACTACGACAACAGCTGGGCTAACAGGCTAAACATTAGAAAGGTATTCCGGTTAGAGTCAGATACTAAAATGTAAGGACTTTTGTCTTACTAATAAAACAGATACCATTAGCTAGTGTAAAGACCCTTCATATGAGAACAAGATAATTAGATAGCACCATAAGACTGACTTGAGAGCCTTCGTAGGGAATGATGATAGCACCCAAGTTCAGCTCTCTATTAAAGAGTTCCCACCAGCAAGCCTAACTGCGTTGTTCCTTTCTGATAAAGGAATTCTAGGTGTATGTATCTTTCTCATTTATCCCACTATCGAATGCTTTCACGCTATACCCTTTTTTCTTTCTAGTTGATCCAAGAACCATAAGAAGATGCCCTACGAACCACTACCAACCGATGTGTATTCAACTACTATTACAGCTAGTACAACTATGAATAAGAAGGGTATCTCAACTGGTGCTACACCACCACCGCTGAAGACTTGCATTCATACCTAGCATTGTTGATTCTAAAACTGATAGCATGCCATCATGATAGATATAGAAGAGGGTTGAATTCACAATACCAAACCCCAACTTAACCGCTAGAGACCTCCTAAGCCCCTTTGTACAAGCTATAGTCCCTAAACTCCTAAACTGTCGGCAGTACGACACAACTTCTTTCTAGTAGCCAGCCTCTATATCCTTTAGGTTCTTGAAAGAAGGCTATAAAGAAGATTTTTTAGCAGTGAAGCTAATCAGAATGAAAATGATATAAACGTAGGACTTTTTTTTGCTCAGTCTGAGCATTCCCAATCTTTCTTTTGGCCAGCAGCTATCTTTTAGACAAACCTATCTTATTCAGAATCACGAAGTATCTCCTCAGGAACACCTAAGATAACTCTATTATTTTTGTCTAGTAGCATTCTATACATATGATTTAATATCATCAGAGGTTCTTCACAGCCTGGTTCAATAGAGACAATCTCACCGGGAAGAGACAACTCCTTCAATAGAGCATACCCAGCACTCTCATTGAAGGTGATTTCATCGATATCTGTATTGTATATAACCATTTCCCCTAGGTATCTACAAAATATCACTCCAGGAAACTTCCATCGGAAAGCCCTCTCTAAAATTTCATGCATTACCAGCTCCTCGAAGATCTTGGTGACAGGCCCTAGAGATGGAATATAATTAAAAGAACATGTATTGTTACTTTCGTCTATGCAACAATTATAAAGTAACTGTGTTACTAACATATAAACTATAGAATCATTCTCAACATAGTTATTTACGATCTCTAAAATTCTACTCCTAGAAACGGTATTTCCTAATATAGGAGAACTTATATTCATACGATATATCTTATTTGCCTTAGCTATACAAGCTAACCTATTTAAATAAAGCTGTTCTAGTGCTGCTGATTTGGAGAAATACACAGGATTGTTCTCATGTGTGAATCTGTAAAATATCCGGCTCAACGCCAGAAGAACTATCTCATCCTTACTTGCAGCTGAAGAAACCATGAACACATGTGATTCCTTATCACCATAAGGTTCTTTTTCAACACCATAAAGAAGAAGTTCTGTCTCTCTTATAAAGTTAGTAACCCCTTCTTTATTTCTATATTTAATAGAAAAGGGAGATAGATGATAGCAACCTGATAGGACAAGCTGTTGAAGTTCGTGAAACTCAAATGGAGTTAAAGCCTCATACATAGGTGGTGTTTCTTCATACGTGGATAGCTGTTTATATATTTCATCAATCTGCCCTATTAGATGACCTATCGATTGATCTATTTTTGTTGTATAACCCCTATGAATTAAATAAAACATTTTATCTTGTCTAACTACTACCATTTTTTTCATACTTTTTATCATCATCATTATATCTTATCAATAAACTTCGAAACCTCGGACATAAGTACACCGCTTGCTACAAATATAGACATCATCGACGCTAATCTGATAGCAGATCTTTGATTTTCACTTAACCGACGAGCAGGACTGTCACTACCGCTTACTTCTGATGTACTACCCATATCAGGATTGGTCATTTGAGAAGTACTGGCACTACTAGCAATTTGAGAAGTACTGGCACTACTACTAGCTATTTGAGAAGTACTGGCACTACTACTAGCAATTTGAGAAGTACTGCTCTCATCAGAAGGAATAGTTACTTCTAGTAATGGAATCTCAATTTGAGTGAAAGGAAAGAAGTTCTCAAATGCGTTTAAAAGATCACCGATAATATATTTAGACTCAATAAATGTAATCCTCTTAAATAGAGGATGAGAAAAACTATCCCTGTAGAAATCTACGTAAGTAGCATCAGGGGGGAATAGTTCAGTAGGTAGGGGCATACCATAAACCCCGGGAACCACCATGTACCATACAGTACAACCATACCCCAAGCATACTAAGACCATAATACGAGTAAATTCGCCTTTATAAAATGTGATAGCTTCTATCAACACCTGCTTGGTGCGCTTATTTACCAAACTGAGCAAACCAGTGCCTAGTCGGGTATATAATTCAATTCCATTAGAAGAAAGAGGGATCCTTAATCTTGGCATGCTAAGAGAATGAAAAAGATGCAACATATTTTTGTAAGCTTCAGGAGTGATTATAAAGGAACTAGCCCTTTCAGCAATATGACAGGGAAGAGCCCGGAAAGTCACATTCATTATATGCATTTCATCCTCCCTAGGATGTAACAACTCATCCATTTTGCTTTTTCTTAAATCTAGAAACTCTTTTACTGCTTTTTGTTTAACCTCTAGAGGAGCCTTATTAATTATACCTTCTAATGGAGATTTTTTTATAATTAAAGGGGGTATTTTTTGCTGGGGTTTTCTAGCAATAGAAGGAAAGAGCTTTTTCAACATAGGAAACCCTAGATTAGTCTGTTTGTAATAGTCTTTTATATACTGATTAGAACGACCAATAATAGATTGTGTGCCAGGCCTAGTAGGATTAATTTGAGCCCTCTTACTTAGTACCAGATCATAATTGTGGAAACTGCTCATAAAACGAACTTTACCAGAAAAATTAGCTACTATATTACTTCGGACAAAATTTCTATTGATAGTCATCTTTTCTTTGAAAATCTTATAGTCAAACTCAAGTTTATCGCCCGGGATTATCCAAAATTTCGATTCTCTGATAGTCAATACCAACTAAACTAGCGGTACACTAACAGTCAGAATCTACTAATTAGGTGCCATACCCATGGGCTGGAATCCTGTGATTTCACCTATATCTCAGCGCTAAAGCATGTGGTTTCCTAAGAGACTAAGCAAACATAGGAACCCTGCTGAGAGCTGCATAGAAAGAGGTCTAAAATTTCCCCTATTCTAAGGTTTTTCATAGTGCAGAACCCTAGTTAAAATACAGAAAGCCAGCCCCACCCTATTTGAAGAGCGACAAGCATGAGCTAGAGAGAAAGGGTCATACAGACGAAGTATTCAACCCGTGTGAAGGAAGCCCCAGAAGGACCTCTTTTTACCTTCTTAAGGAGCACTAGGAAGGTACTGTACTTTTTTTTTTCTTAAAGCCTATCTATATAGACAGACATAGACTGAGGGCATTCTCGGCATCCATGCTCCTGGCAATGGCAAGATCCGAGATGTCAGTTCTTGAAGACAAGCCTCAACCTTATTCTGACTCCTACTAGGGCAATCAGGTTCAAGTTAAGCCCGAACTGCTTAGTTTTCCACTTCTCTTCCGACACAAGCTTCTTTGCCAAGCCTTCCCCATCAACAGGAAATCTAGTAAGAAAGGCAAGGGTTCTCAACCACGGGAAGGGGGGAGGGGGAAGGATCACAAGGCCAAGATTGAAAGTCAGGGTCGGTGATCAAAGGGAAAGAGAGGAAAGGGGCAACTCAAATAGAAATAATAAATACATCCTGATTTCACTTTAAAGAGAGGATACCATAGCTAAAACCTTATCTAAGTTGACTTCGTTGGAAGTACCAATACCCACTGCTACTAAGAACCTAACTGATTTCTCCCTTTAGGACAAAGATCATTACTATGTTGTATCAGTACTTTCAACTATGATTCTATGAGACTTCCTACAGAGTAAGTAGGCATAAAGATGGGTTAGATTACAGTGGAAAGCGCAGACAGCAGGAAGGATTTCCGGCAATGGATTAAGCTGACACCTCTCTTTAATGAAGCAGCGAGCGTACTTCCATGTCTAATTTATAACTAAACCGGTAGTCTTTGACTGGTTTATAGGCCGGTTTCCTTCTCTTTATCAACCAAACTACTAGCTTACAGGTTGGCTGGCTGGCTATTCTATAAACCCTGTGCCAAATAGTGGTACTTTCATTTCGATAATCCGCTAGTCTTCCTAACAAAAGAAGTAAAAGATGTTTTAGTTACTGCAACAGCCTTCATTACAAGAGTTTCCGCTTTGAAAGTGAGGCATATCAGTGGTTTACGGATATCTTACTATAAGTTCTTTCTAATAAAGCAAAGTCTTTTGAAATCACTCGGAATGCTAAAGGACCCTTTCACTTTCTAGCGAATAGAATAGGAATCTGTGAAGGTAAAACGGAGGTTCTTATGAGCATCCCAATGGATAGAGGGCTGAATGTCTCATGAATTAGAAGGGGATAGCCCCGAAATCCCTTTAACCTTCAAGCGCAAGAAACTCCCGGTAGTGTAAGCATGTCAATGGAGTTCCCAAAGAAGTCCTTTTGCTTACTGGTACTCCTGTCCTACCCCTGCTGGAACTAGACCAGTGACCGAAAAAGAAGTCGCTCTTGTCTTACTCTTATCGGTATCGTAAGCCCTTCTAGTACAACCGTTCCCTCCCTCCTCAAAGGGTGAGATGACTTCAAGAATATCATCAGTACTCCTCGAATCAATCTATTCTACCGACGAAGAATCTGGGTTGTAGGCAAGCGCCGCCCCAGCAAGTGTTACGCGCTACGTCGAAAGGGAAGATCGCTCGAATCGCCCTATTCATCTCCTCTCCCGTTGGTCGAGTCACTTCGTCCCTTATCATCTTGATGAAAGCCTGCTTAGCAGCCCCTGTAGAGGCTCACTTCATGCCTTTACGAGCCTACCATCTCAGCTAGAGAAAAGTCGACAGACATCTTTGTAACCTAATAGCCCCAAAAAGGATGGTCTTTTCTGAGAAGAAAAGCATATCTACCTTGAGGATCTTCTGGAAAGTAGCCTACGGAAAGAGCAAACCCAACCAATATGAGCCAATACTTGCCTTTCCCATGGAAGAGAGTAGCCCCGCGTATTGATTCATTACCGACTGAACGGGAAATGCTTGCTTCTATTCTCTCCCCTCGAGCCGTAAATAAATGTGAAGGATAAAGAACTGGAAAGGCTGCAAAAGTGGAATCATTTCTTTATTGTTGATAGTTATCCGATTCCAACATATCTTTCTTCCTTGTCTCGGTAATCAACATAAGAGTAGCGAGAGCAGGGCGTAAGCATTAGTTCTTTCTTGCATTTTGTCGTTGATAATGCTGAAATCGCTAGTTTTGACCCCCATATTGCATATTCTACCAAAAAAAGCCGTTTTCCTGGATAACAATTTAAAACTATAAAGAAACTGAAAGATTTTAGGAAAGAAGAGTTTTCGCTAATATAAGAAAAGGACAGGAATCGGCTTTCTAACTTACTTATCTTAAAGAAATGATAAAAACTCTTACTTTAAAGGCGATCAACTCTCTTTTGTGCATGAGTTTAGAGGCTGAGGGGAAGTCTACTCTACTCAAGAGACACTCTCACTCCTATCTTTCTCAGAGCTGCCAAGGGAGTGCCATGTTAGGCATTTCTTTTATGTCTTTCTTGTTTAGGTGTGTAAGACCTGGTCATTCTCTAAACCGTAGGTGTCTTAATGTGTGCAATGCTGCTGCAGTATCTTTGTCTTGGCTCTTTCCGGATTCTATCTGCTGGGTGATTTCCTGTGATCCGTTCAATGGCAAGCGAAGCGATCTTTCGTAAAAGCACGAAGAAAGGGGTTAGCTAGGCCACCCGCCTGATCAGGGTTTCCATTCGAACTAGTAGAAGAAAGACAAGTAGTCAAGGAGGCTGATTTTGAAGAGTTTGATGGCATAGATGAAGTGGCTCGAAGTCTGATAGGGAAAGTGATGGCAAAGGAAGAAGTCAATATACGCTGCCTGAGAAAGTCTATGGCCTGTGCTTGGGTTTGATCTGAGATGGGTTCATGCCAGGCTGGGTGCAGTGGCCAAGGCAAGATTTGATACCCATCATCTCGAGGAGTACGCCCAGACTTCAGCAGCGCTCGAGAAAGCTACAAGTGCATTGGCTCAACTTGAAGGAGAGTTGTCTCGGCGTAGTGAAACTGCTTCTGCCCATTTGGTGAACAACTCTGTTGCTACTAAAATGAAACATTTTCCCCTCGAGGGAGTGGTTATTTTCCCGATGAAATCGAGGGCACAGGTTTTAAATGGGGAGGGGGTTCCACGGCTGGAGCATGTATGAGGTTGCCATGTAGTTGACAAACCTTGCACCTCTTAACAAATGTTGCTGAATCTATCTCCATAGTTGGCCAATAGTACCCCAGGGTCATCAGGTGATCATATATCTTTGCGCCGCCAATATGTCCTGGGGCGTGGGCTTCCTCGA